TGCCAAAAATTGACAAGGTACGATTTCCATTTATTCATCAAAAGAGACGTCCCGTTTGAAATCAGAATAGATTTTCCTTGATACCTAACATAATGTATGTTAGGATCTTTGAACAACCATAGATTGGCTTGAAAATCCTTAGCAAACACTCCTTCAAGACGTTCTTTTTTTTCATAGAAATATATTCGTTCAAGAAAGACTCCAAAAGATATTGATCTCAAATGAGAAGATTGCTTACGGAGAAAGACGAAAACGGATTCGTATTCACATACATGAGAATTATATAACAAGAAGAACAATTTTTGATTTCTTTTTGGTGAAAAATAAAAACTGGGTTTCTTTCTATCAATAAAAGTATTCCAATTCCAATAGTCGTGGAAAAAGAATCGTAATAAATGCAAGGAAGAGGCATCTTTTACCCAATAACGAAGGTTTTGAACCAAGATTTCCAGATGGACGGGATGGGGTATTAGTATATCTAACACAGAATGAAAATGTGAAAAATTATTCTCTAAGAAAGGAAATAGTGAATGAATTGATCGTAAATTAGGATATTTTACTATCTCCTTCCCCCTTTGAGAAAATATTAACCGTATATAAAATGGAATTTCCACAATAAATGCAAGTCCTTCTGATATCGTTTGATAATATAAATTCTTGTTATGACCAAAAATTTTATTTTGATTAGAATCATTAGCAAAAATAACAAAATTTTTTTGTTGATAAATTCGAGTAATTAAACGTTTCACAATTAGGAAACTGGATTTATTATCAGAACCTGGATTTTCTAACAAAATGGATCGGTTCAAACTATGATCGTTCGCAAGTGCATAAATATACTCCTGAAAGATAAGTGGATATAGAAAGCCGGGTTGTTGAGATATATTAAGCTGTAAATATCTTTGGATTTTCTCCATTTGATATTAAATTTGAACCAAAGGTAGAAGATTTGAGGGTTATCAAATGATACATAGTGCGATATAGTCAAAACAAAGTATTTTAGTAAGAATAGATACTTCGGGGGCAAGTATAAACAGATTCTCTCTCCTCTCTTTTTTCCATTTTTAGTCTATGTTATAGGATAACAAGATCGTTAGAAATCTTTTATTTTTTCAACCCAATCGCTCTTTTGATTTCGGAAAAACTTTCTTTATCAATATACTGCTTCTTCTACACACACATCCCCGTTTCATAATGGAGAATTAGAATAGTTAGGATTCGTTGAAAAATTTGAGAATTCACGCATGGAACAGAAAGCTTTCCTACACCGGGCACTAATCTGTTTTTAACGTCTAATTAGATCAGGAAATAATTCCAAATTCAGAATAGAAGCTCGTTGCTTTATCTTTCCCTATAATTTATTGAAGCCGCGAGGCCCTATCCATTTATTCATTCAACCCAACTAACTTAATTTTCTTACATTCCAAGAAGTCGACCGGCTTTTTCTCCTGACCGGTAAAAATAAAACATTCTCAGAACTTTCCTTCAATTCGACATGCTATTTTTTCCATTCATTCCGTTTGAGGATCAGTCGTGGTCTTACAAACTTTACCGATGGTATAGATGAATCCCTTTCTTCATCTAAATGTGTAAAAGATGCTAGCCGCACTTAAAAGCCGAGTACTCTACCGTTGAGTTAGCAACCCGAATAATCAATTAAAATAAATATATATAATAATATATATATTTATTAGATGTATAGATACAATCAGAATTAATACAATCAGAATGAAAATCAATTCAACAAAGACATTAGACGAGACAATCAAAGTGTTGAGCTAACAAATAGAAAAATTTCTAATGCATTCAAAACATAAAAATGAAATGAATAGAGTCAAATGAAAATACAAGAAATTCTCAGAAAAATTCTATAAAAACAAAAATATAGATAAATATCAAAATTTATAAAACGAACCCTTTTATTCAATCAACCAAAAACCTTGTATATAATACAACTGGCGGTTTGAAAGTAAAAAAAAAAAAACAAACCTAGGGAACGAAACAAAATAGATCCACTTGACTTATTACAATGAATTATATTTGTTTGATATGTCGTTGTCAATATAAATGTTGTGAAAATAATATATGGAAAAAATACAATAAATTCAATTGACAATTAAAATACAAACTGATAAAACCGTTGGATTGACACTGCATATCTAAAAATTTCTATTCTACATGCCTACACGTGTAGATGAGAAAGGCTGGGTGAAAAATTCACTGATTTATTTAATCCACACTAATCAAAAATGTATTCAAAAAAAAATAAGTAGAAGAAGCAAACTTACCTCGATCGCCCTTTTATTTCTTTTTTATAAGACTTTGTCCCATAGAATATGGGAAGAAATTAGAAATAGATACTGCTAGGATGGGAAAGGGGGGGGTAGTGACTTTTATATAATTTTATAGAACCTTTCTCTATTCTTTTTATTTACCCCCCCTTTGAATTTCTTTCCTTAGGTTAATTTTTCGTTTGATTAGAGCGAAGTTCCTTAAAAACCCCCGCCTTTTTAAAAATATCCTGAACAGTTCCTGTAGGTTGAGCGCCCCTTTCAAGGAAATATAGAATAGCAGTAACGTTTAAATAAGTTTGATTCTTTATGGGATCATAAAAACCCACTTTCTGCAGATCTTTTCCTTCTCTTCGGGATCGAACATCAATTGCAACGATTCGATAGACAGCTCATTGAGATAGATGTAGATGAACAATACCCCTCCTAGAAACGTATAGGAAGTTTTCTCTTCGTACGGCTCGAGAAAAAATAATTTGATTCGAAGTTTTATCTATGTATTGAATTCTAGTAAATCATAAAAGGGTGCATAAAATCATCAAATCAATTAGACTATGGTTTATTTAAGTCTTTTTTTCTTTTTCATTCCTGAAAAAAAAAAAGAAATCATTCGTACTCATAACTCAAGTTAGATAACTTTTAAATAGCTCAAAAGAAAATTGTTAGGACAATTTCATTTATATTTATTGAGTGGTCTTTACCCCCTTATTTGTCTCCGTTAAAATTTTTATTTCTTATCTTAAGATACTAAGTCGGGCTCAGTTATTGAGACAATTAAAATGGCGTTTCCTTGTTCTGAGATCCTTTATCAATCATTGGGTTTAGACATTACTTCGGCCCTTCTTAATCCTTTCAAAATGGCAGCAACATACCCTTTTTTTGAATTTCTCTATCAAAGAATCTTGTGGACAATTGATTCCCGCGTGATATACTTTGGGTCGAAAAGTTTGATTAATCCCAACAAATTTTACTTTTGAATGAGAAACTTCCTCGACTGGGATCCTTTCGATTTTTATATCGAAGTTATATTCACGAAGTTATTCCAATTTATTGATTTGCATTAACCCTAGATTTTTACTCCGAGAAATCGATTAGTACTTTCTACTCGAGCTCTATCCTGGACTATTTAGATTACCAAATGATGTCGAGCTAAGAGCACTTTCATTCCTATATAAATAAAAAATGGTGGATATAATAAAGAATCCACAATGGATCGACTCCTTCAAGTCGCACGTTGCTTTCTACCACATCGTTTCAAACGAAGTTTTAGCATAATATTCCTCTAATTTGGAACCGGTATGGGATTGATTCAATTATGGAATCATGAATAGTCATTGGTTCAATTAGTGCATAGACGTCATACTCTATACTCTTTTTATAGATAGATATAGATCAATAAAAATTTTTCTAAAGAAGTTTTAATAAGACCTCTATCAAAGAGTCCAGTTAACTTCTAAGGAAGCATTAAAAATATTCATAATTTTCAAAAGCATTCATAATTAAAAAAGTTCGTATCATTATTTGAATGAAAATGGACAGTTAAGGATCACATTTGATCATCATAGAAAAGATAAGTCCTTCTTAATTGAATTCAATTAAGAAACTAGAGCAAACAAAAAAATAGGTAAGGGAGGGGTTTCATATCTATCAAATCAACTGAACAACTACTTTGTCACCATTCTAATCTAAAAAGTCTATATTACAAATTTGAATTTGTCATTTTCAAACCCTTTTCACAAAAAGCAAAAGTAATAAAATAGAACAATAAAAAAATATACGATAAACTTTTCCTCATTTTATATGTATTTTTTAAGTAACATTTTATCTTGCTATAAATAGAAACTGAATACAAAATAGAAAGTACCATCATCTCACGTCTTACATGGATCATGGATTTACAATTTTTCATTAGGACCCAGCACGAAATACCCAAAACAGAGATTCAAAAAAAAATACATTGGCTGTTAAATAAAAAATTTCATATATAATATAACATTATTTTTTTGATAATCTAGTTCGGGCAGACGCAATTTTTTTAATATCTCCCATTAATGATTAAGACTGATTAAGTCTTATCTGCTCACCCGTTCTATGGGAATAATGAAACATAACAGAAATTAAAACGGGGATTCTGGTCGCAAATACAAACTGCCTAGGCACAAAAACAAAGAAGTCCAGATTAAGGTGTTCCTTTTTTTATTTCAACCTAACCTTTATAGTAACATTAAGAGACTTAATTATATTGAGTTTGAGTCAACTTTATTAGATTAGTACTAAATATAGTTAGAATTCAGAAATCGATAGAAAAAGTCATAAATAATTAGATTACTCCATTTATGAGATAAAGAATAATAGATAGAATCGTTGAAAATTTCCATTTTGAGAAAATAGAAACTCGATACGGGGCAAAGGCTTTTTCTAAATAACTAACTATCTAAATAGGAAGATTTCTAACATATAATAAAAAGACCACCCGACCTTTTTGAATTTGCATTCAAACTTCTGGAATCGATGTTACCATCTTACGCGGATCCTAAATAGATAAAGTTACACCTGCGTGTTGTTTGAACTTGATTGAGTTAAGTTTGTGAAAGGAGTATCATTCATAAAAGATAAAAATAAGAAACACATTCCACCTAAAATTAGACTTTCAATAAAACCTTATTATTCTATTTTAACTTAAAATAGAACACAATGGATATGCTCTGGGACGGAAGGATTCGAACCTCCGAATAGCGGGACCAAAACCCGTTGCCTTACCGCTTGGCCACGCCCCATTTATATTTTTATTCAACACTAATACTAATATAAAGAAGAATGGTTGTTTGTCAACCCCAATCAAAATCTTTCTAGACTACAATAAATTAGTACTATGCTTTTGATACGTGCAGATCCAGATTTTAACTGAATTTATTGATCATTAGCTAGAAATCAATTAAGATATTGTATGAAAATATGATTTCTTCTATTCTCTTTTGAGAATTGGAGGATTTTTGATTGGGTGGGTTCAAAAGAAGGATTTTTTGTCGACCTTCATTTTTCTCCTTTTCTTTAGTTATTTTCCTTACTTATATCAATAACTCAATCAAAATACAATTATCTCCAAGAACAAAAAGTCTGTTATGATTAATATTTTTAGTTTAATCTGTATCTGTCTTAATTCTGCCCCTCATTCGAGTAGTTTTTTCTTCGGAAAATTACCCGAGGCCTATGCTTTTTTGAATCCAATCGTCGATTTTATGCCAGTCATACCTGTCTTCTTTTTTCTCTTAGCTTTTGTTTGGCAAGCTGCTGTAAGTTTTCGATAAGATCTTTCATTTAATAATATCAGAAAAAATTCATGATTTATGCGCGCAAAGCTCTAACAATTGATAAGATCAGATAAGTTTTAGAGTATGAACCCCCGCGAAATTCTTTGATAATCGAGAAAAGTCTGGCTTACTCCCTTTTATTTTTCTCATTTTTAACCTTTTTCAGTCAAAAAAAGCCTAACCTTATAGGTTATTAATTAGGACCCCCGCAATTTCTAATTGAATTGTGGATGTGAAAAAATTTTTGGTTAGTGAAAAACTCTTATTCCAAATGAATTTCTGAAAATGCTTTTCTATTTCCATAAAGAATCGCGTTTCTTGGTATCCAAAAAGTACATGTGTTAGAAAAATGGAGGATCTATTCTCTTTTTTTTTTTCAAAAAATGATCTTGGAGATTGTGTAATGCTTACTCTCAAACTCTTCGTTTACACAGTAGTGATATTTTTTGTTTCTCTCTTCATTTTTGGATTCCTATCTAATGATCCCGGACGGAATCCTGGGCGTGAAGAATAAAACGGATTTTTCTTTTATATTGTTCTTAGTTTTTTATTATTTTATGTTTAACTAAGAAGGAAATATTTGCAAAATTTGAAAAAATCAAGTCATTGGCGGAAACGGAAAGAGAGGGATTCGAACCCTCGGTACGAATAACTCGTACAACGGATTAGCAATCCGCCGCTTTAGTCCACTCAGCCATCTCTCCCAATTTTAAAAGATAATTACTCCGTTAGATTACACATAAAGTTAAAGTAAGGAGTTTTTTTTCTCTCGTTTCTTTCTCTATTATATAGATATGTACACCCTTTATCAGTAATTTGATTGCGTTAAATAACATAAAGGGTTCGAAAGCGCTAACAATATAAAGAAATCTAAAGAAGACCCCTTTGCATTGATTTTGTTTGAAAGGCCCTTCTTATTGACACGGCCTGGCCTGGTCAGTACCTAGCCGGGCCTTTTTTTTGTTCCAACAAATTTATATAGATAAATAATAATGATTTCTCTGATTTGAAATGGAAAATATATATTTAACATATATTATTATATAAAATTATATAAAAAATATTCAAGCAAGAACAAAGAAGGGCTATTTTCATCCACGAAAACTAAAAAAAAAGAGTCAACACTCTAATTGTGATGGTTTTTTGATGATCCTATCTTGATTATGTCCAATTGCCCTATTCGACAAAAAGTTCAGTTGTATACAATAATTCCATTGTAGCGGGTATAGTTTAGTGGTAAAAGTGTGATTCGTTTTATTAACCCTTTAACTGTTAAAGGGTCTTTGCTTTCGGTTTGAGTCATAATTCATATTCCGATCAAAAACTTTATTTCTAAAAAAGGATTAAATCCTTTACCTCTCAATGACAGATTCGAGAAAAATATACATTCTCGTGATTTGGATTCAAAAGTCACTTATAAAATGAGAAATTGGATTATAAAATTGCGAAACATAATTTTTGAATTGGATTAATACTCCCATAAGTATGAGTAAAAGGTCCATGGATGAAGAGAGGAAATTGGTTTCAAATCGTAACTAAATCTTCAACTTTTGATTTTTTAGTGCTAGAGAAAAAATTGAAGCAAAATAGCTATTAAACGATGACTTTGGTTTACTAGAGACATCGACCTATTCTATTCTTTTAGCTCGGTGGAAACAAAATACCCTTCCTCAGGATCTTCTCGAATAAAAATAGAGAACGAAGTAATTAGAAAGATTGTTATAATCATTCTCTTCTAAAGGGATCATCTAAAAAGCAATTTTTTTGTCTATATTCAGACAAAAGCTGACATAGATGTTATGGGGTAGACTTTTTGTAATATTGTTCACATCCATAAAGGAGCCGAATGAAACAAAAGTTTCATGTTCGGTTTTGAATTAGAGACGCTCAAAATGCTG